AAATAAACGAATTTTTGTTCTACGTCTCCGAGCGATATATCCCCGTCTAATTCTGGTCATTGAATAAATGAAACTTTAACGAATAACTAATAGATTTCCTCTCTTTCAGTTATTCTTTTGCCCCTTTCCTAGTATATTAATAACAAAACGGATTTTTCCAATGTATAAACGAATAATTCCAATGGCTTTGGCTACTATAACCTTCCCAACCACGATTTTTTATTTTTTCTAGGCATTTCACCTCGAAATACGAAATTGACTAGGTATTAAAAAAAAAAAAGCAATGATAAAGAAATAGTGGATTCCATCGTTTCTATGGTTACTTCTTAAACGGTGAGGTCTTCTCTATACACCGGAGCCTTTACTTCATTCAATCAATGCTATTGCTAACTTGTATAGTTCACATTCTTCGGCTCTACCCATGAATTATCCAGTAATAGGTCTTTCACAACGAGCTCTACCTATACAGTAACGGTATTTAATTATGAAGGTTGGCTGGGTAGCTGACCCTGTTAGTCCGTTCTTGCAAGAGGGGTCTATGTTAACTAAGATTTCCTCCGCTTAATGGATAACCATTTGCTACCAATGGAGAATTGCTTCTCATCTTGAATTGAGGTGAGTGGATTTACACCAATAGAAACCATAAATTTCATACACAATAAAAGGGATATGATCCATTTTCTTATTTTTAGATAGGAAATGTAGTTCGTTTTTCCGTTCTATCCTATTTGATCATTGATATTCGAACATTGTTCTCTTTCCTTTGTTCTAGTTCATGATCTGAACGAGTCGCACATACACCCTAGTACATGTTCCTCGACGCTGAGGACATCCCCGAAGCGCAGGGGATTTTGTGACATTTCTAATTGGCTGTCTTGTATTTCTAATAAGTTGTTTAATCGTTGGCATGGTGAATCATATATATAATGGGCTGGTTTAGATCGATCCTAACCGGATAATTATGAATTACTTTTATTCAATAGAATAGTAAATAAAAGTCATAGAATATAGAATAGAATATTAATATTAAACTCGGTAGGGTTAATTTCAAATCACGAATTGACGCTAAATGCAGGCTATTGTCAGTCAACCGCTACAAGATCAACAATTCCATAAGCTTGGGCCTCTGTTGCTGACATAAAAACATCTCTTTCCATGTCTTCGGATACAACCCATAAAGGTTTGCCCGTTCTTTGTACATAAACCCTTGTCAGGGTTTCACGTAGTTTCAGCAGTTCTCCCACTTCCAGGATGAATTCTCCCGTTGCTACTTCAGAAAAAGAACCAGCAGGTTGATGGATCATTACCCTGATGATATAAGATAATAAAAGGTTTCTCTATTTCGTTCGCATGATGAGGGGAAGATAAAAGAATAACAAGAAAAAAAGATAGAATCGAACAACCGTACGGGCATTATGCATTGCATACGGCTCTACAATAAAATTGACCCTTACCCTCAAAATAGGATCAATCAGACCCCCATGGGTAAATGATCAACTTACCACCCTTCCTTTCGGAGGAATTCAAAAATACTATGATGGCTCCGTTGCTTTATATATTTATTATATTATATTTTTTTGTCTGTGATTTGTCTGTCATTCAGCAATCCCAAAGTTGCTTTTTTATTTGATCAAATAAACTAAGGAAAAAAGAATCTTTTTTTTTTTTTCGCTCTATAAATATTGTTAAGAGACCTCTGGTGTGAAAAAAGTTTGTGACGCTGAATTGGACTTCCAATAATCAAATAGGAAATACCTTTTTCTCATATTACTCTCTCGATACATAATCTAATGTTTTGAAAACAAAAATTCTTATATTGTATCGAATTCAAAGTGCCATGCTATTATTACTTAATATTCATATTTCATATGGCGAAGGCATAGTCTTCTTTTTTCTCTCAAAAAAAAGCCTCGTTGGCGCCAAGCGTGAGGGAATGCTAGACGTTTGGTAATTTCTCCTCCGACCAGGATAAAAGATCCCATTGAAGCGGCTGATCCCATGCATATTGTATGTACGTCTGGTTGCACAAATTGCATAGTATCATAAAGAGCCACCCCCGGTATTACCCATCCGCCAGGAGAGTTTATAAACAAATACAGATCTTGCGTATCATCCTCGATACTGAGATATATCATAAGACCAATAAGTTGATTTGAGATCTCGCTATCAACCTCTTGACCTAAAAAAAGTAATCTTTCTCGATAAAGTCGGTTGATTAGGGTCAAATTGTATCCCTTCGGAACCGTACAGGCGCCTTTTGACGCATACGGTTCAAAAAAAAAGAATCAATGTGTAGATTCCAATATTTTTTATTTTTTCATAGCAAGTTCCTTCTAACTTATAATAAAAGGATTTTCTTTGATTTTTCACTAAACACGGGTTTGTCTTCCTTTCCTTATCCTTATAACGTATAATATAAAAAAAGAATTCATTAAACTTATCCAATTAACTTCTCATTGATGGATTGTTTCATCGAGATCCAGTACAAATCACGATGTCA